AATAAAGAATTACTATAATAAAATAAAGTGCTTCTGAATTCATCTTAGCTTTTAATAATTTAAATTCTTCTTTGTTGAGTAATAACTTAATCCTTGAATAAAATCTTTCTTGTAACAATATCTATAGATATTAGATATTTCAACCTAACGTTTTCAATTACGAAATCCAATTAGACCTTGCATTAGTTAAAGAAAAAACAATATTTTTTTTTCTAGCACATTAAGTCTTTCTATTTTTTTCGTTCCTATTCTCCTTTCTCAAAAAAAGGGGGACCTTAAACAAAGTTAAAGGATTACTTCGTTCTTGATAGTTATTTACTTAATCGGTGAATAGAAGTCTACTCTGGATCGGAATTGTGGGAAGTACTCCTTGATCATTTCTACCAATGTAAAGCCCCAATTATAATTCTTTTTATACACAGAAAAATACACTTACATAATCTCTATTACGAATCCTTTGTGTATCTTAGTGTTCCTAGCTATCCACTTCTTTTTATCAATCCACTTTTGGGTAATACATATGCTAATAGATAGTAAAAACCTCATAAAGCAGATCTTTTTAACCCGCTTCAAGTCATCATGATTAATCAATCAATCTTGGGGTAAATAGTCTCTAATACTTAATGTTTACTTTTATTAACTCTTGTACATAGGAAATGAGATTCAATCTTTTACTGCAAATTTCTAAGCCGTTTCTTTCACTCATATAACTATCTGGTTTCCTTCATCAACCCCCGAATAATGAATAAAAAACGAAAATATATATTCAACTCATTACATTTCCTTCCTAGAAAGAAAAAGTAGGGTGAAATTTATGTCTTAACGAATCACACGTAGAGATATTGATAACACACATAGAGTTAATGGTATTTCATAACTAATTGATTGAGCAGCAGCTCGTAGACCACCTAAAAAAGAATATTTATTATTGGACCCATATCCGGACATAAGAAGGCCGACAGGAGCTATACTTGAAATAGCAATCCATAAAAAAACACCGATACTGAGATCGGCTAAAACAAGATGATCCCCAAAAGGAATTACTAAATAACTTAATAAAACAGATATTACTGCTATAGATGGTCCAATGCTGAATAAACGAGTATCTCCTCTAGATGGAAGGAGATTCTCTTTGAAAAGTAATTTGGTACCATCTGCTAGAGCTTGAAGAATTCCCAAAGGTCCTGCGTATTCAGGACCAATACGTTGTTGTATACCTGCAGATATTTCTCTTTCTAACCAAACAATTACTAGTACACCTATTGTGATTCCTAATACAAGAGTCAAAATAGGGATAAGCATCCATATGATCCCATAGACCTCTTTTAAGGATTCCAATCTAGAAAAAGAATTGATAGCTTGTACTTCTGTTGTATCCATTATCATTTTAACGATCAACTTCTCCCATAATGATATCTATACTACCTAGTATCGTCATAATATCAGCCAATTTCATCCTTTTAACTAACTGAGGAAGAATTTGCAAATTAATAAATCCTGGCGGTCTAATTTTATATCGCCAAGGAAAAACACCCTTATCTCCTATAAGAAAAATTCCCAATTCTCCTTTTGGTGCTTCAACTCTCACATAAAGTTCTTGCTTCGACAATTCAAAAGTCGGAGAAGGTTTTTTACTAATGAATCGATAATCAAACTCATTCCATACAGTATCTTTTGCTCTATCAAAGCGGCGGATTTCTAAATTTTCATAGGGCCCTCCTGGAATTCCTTCTAGGGCTTGTTGAATAATTTTTATGGATTCCGTCATTTCACTGATTCGTACTAAATAACGAGCTAATGAATCCCCCTCTTTTTGCCATTGGACTTCCCAATCAAATTCGTCATAACACTCATAATTATCAACTTTACGAAGATCCCATTGTATTCCGGAAGCTCGTAGCATAGGTCCCGACAAACCCCAATTTATTGCTTCCTCTCCACCAATAATGCCTACTCCTTCAACGCGTTCTAAAAAAATGGGATTCCGTGTAATAAGCTTTTGATATTCGGCAATTCCTGTTAAAAAGTAATTGCAAAAATCCAAACATTTATCTATCCAGCCATGAGGTAAATCAGCAGCGACTCCTCCAATACGAAAAAAATTGTGCATCATTCGCATACCGGTGGCAGCTTCGAATAGGTCATATATCAGTTCTCTTTCTCGAAAAATATAGAAGAAAGGAGTCTGTGCCCCAATATCTGCCATAAAAGGGCCCAGCCATAACAAATGTGAAGCTATACGACTTAACTCCAACATAATGACTCTGATATAACTGGCCCTTTTAGGGACTTGAATATTCCCTAATTGTTCTGGCGCATTTACAGTTATTGCTTCTGTGAACATAGTAGCTAAATAATCCCAACGTGTTACATAAGGCAAATATTGTATAATTGTTCGATTTTCCGCAATTTTTTCCATACCTCTGTGTAAATAACCCAATATTGGTTCACAGTCAATAACATCTTCACCATCTAGAGTAACAATGAGTCGAAGAACACCATGCATTGATGGGTGGTGAGGTCCCATATTGACTATCATGAGGTCTTTTCTTGTAGCTGGTACAGTCATAGGTTTTTCCTGATTCATTCTTCCATGAATTGCTGAAAGCGAAAAGAAGTTCATCAAACTTTAAGCGAATAATTCAAACTAACTCTTCACATTAACGAGTTTTTCTCTCTCGAATATCCAACTGTCCTATTAATTCTTTATAACGTGCTCTGTTTTTTTTTGACAAATAAGCCAGCAGCCGTTGACGTTTTCCCAAAATTTTCCGCAGACCTCTCTGAGATAAATAGTCTTTTTTGTGTAATTCCAAATGTGAAGTGAGTCTTCGTATCTTGTTGGTGAAACTTACTACTTGAAATTCAACAGATCCGCTATTTTCTTTGTTTTCTTCTTGTTCTTGCAAAATAATTGAAATAAATGCATTTTTTACCATAAAAGAATTTAACACTCCCCTTTTTACAGATATTTATTTTATTGATCAGTAATAATAGTAATAATAATGTAAGAAATTTTAATTTTAATGTAGTATACACAATAATCCAAAATTTTTTATAGATTCTTTTTTTTCAATGGACATTAATGAATCCTTTTTTGGAGTTCATTTGTATAGTCATACAAAACGAGGATACCAAATCTTTAGTACGAGAAGATTACGTTGATTAATGTATTTTTACGCCATTTCTTATCCTAGAGGGGGATGTAAGACTGGGCATATGAGCATCGGACGGACAGAAAAAAAAAAATGAAAAATCTGATAACCAAATAGATAGAAAACTCAAAAATTTAAATCAGGGATACATATATATCCTTAACATACTCAAACGGCTCCCATTATTGGTATCAAACCAATAGCGATTCATACAAGCTAAATCTTCTAATCGATAATTAGGCCAAAAAAAGAACTTTAATTTAATTAATTCATTTTTTTTTTTTTCAAATTTTTTACTTTCATCCAAAAATTGACTCCAATTTTTTATCTTGCTCTCCTTGGAAAATGTTTTATTTCTATGCATACCATTCTGATTCAAATTGAAAGAAATTAGAATTCGCAATTCTCTACGACGTCTAGATGATAAAATTTTTTCAGGAACAAGCAAATCATAATTATTTTTGTCTTTATTTAGTTTATGTCTTGTAATGGATTCATCAAAATGATTCTTAGCAACATTTTTTGGGTTTCGGTATCTTTGATTACTTTGGTGCTTGCTTTTATGAACCAATGAAATACCTATGATTTGATACATAAAAAACTGCCCGTCATTTTTTACAGATAGCCGGGTAGGTTCCATAATTAATATTCCCTTTTTCGTTAATTGTTTAAGATTTAAACGCCTTCTCATTATATCCAGATTCATTTCTTTCCTTTGAATATAGGATATAGTAATTTTTCTGACATTTATGAGGCTAACCAGGAGACCATATATCTGGATATTATTCATCATTTTTTGATTCAATTGATTCAAACGTCCAGTCCATCTTAATTGCAAAGGAAAATCTCCTTTAAGGAATACTTTTAGTTTTTCGATCGATTCTGAAAAATATTCTTCAATATTGTTTTGATTCTTTAATTCAAAATATTGTTTTGAATTTGATGGGCTAAAATTGAAAAAATATTCAGCTGCCTCTTGGTTTCCTTTGAAATTTTGATTTTCACTAAAATTTGGATTTATATTCAAATTAAAAAGAAGTAAGTTGCTTGGGATAAACCAAGGTTTCTCTTTATATTTATGATAAAGTATTAAAAACTCTGGAAATAAAAAAACTTTCGGATTTGATATGAGGTGATTTAAGATTAAGAATTTTTCATTCATTCCCATCCAATCAAAAGACATTCCCATCCAATCAAAAAAGACCTTTTTATAATTGATTTCGGAATTGGATTTAATCGGAAGATAAAAAAGATCATTATTATGAGAATTCTCCCTTATATTAGGTTCAACCTGAATATTTGTATTAAATTGCCAACCAAAATATTTTCTATCTTTTTTTTTTTCCATATATATAATATCACTTTTTTCTAGATAATTCTTGATAGGAATATTCTTGAGTATGTTAAAAAAAGTTTCTTTATTTTTGGTGGAATTTTCTTTATTCTTTATTGTTTCTAATGATGCGCTATAAATATCAGACTTCTTTTTAGTTTCAGAATTAATATGTTTATATGAGAAAAGATCATATCTATAGTTTTTTTTTAAATTCTCCTCTTTATTTGGGAATAAATATACTTTCAAATTTTGTTTTTTTTTGTAATCCAATAATGGGTCTTTTTCATAGGAATACCATTTCTTTAAATCATCATTTTGAGACGTATGGCATTGATTTATTTGATTTCGCCATTTTTTTGGGACTAATGTAGACCATGTAATCTGAGATAAATCATATTGATAATGACTTCTTAACCAGTTTTTCCATGGATTCTTTTCATAATTTGAAAGTTTGTTATATCTTACTTTGGAATCAAATATTCCTTGTCTTACAAAAAAATCCTTGATTT